TTTTGATTGGTACCGCAGTGGCCCTTTGGTTGGGTATTGGAGCAACATTACCTATTGATAAATCCCTAACTTTAGGTCTTTTTTAAATTTCAATTGATTCAATTGTGAAATAAAATATCCCGCATGTGTATCTAGGGAATAGTCGCTTCAAAGTGAATTCTCCCTAGATACATACATCTATTCAATTAAATTCTGAATCTGTTCCGAATATATGGATTTGGTTAAAGATTCAAAACCCAGTTTTTTTTTCTAAAAAAAAAAAAAAAATATGAAAAAAATTCAATCTATTTATTATTCTTCGGTTAATCAATTGTGAAATGTTTTTCTAGAATGCCCAATAACTGTTTTACATCTTCTATGCGAAAATCTTCAATTTTCATAAGATCCTTTTGACTCTTATTCAAAAGGTCTAATAATGTATGTATATTGGACCTTTTGAGGCAATTATAGATCCTGGGAGGCAATTCTAATTGGTCAATAAAAATATATTTCAATTCTATTTCTTTTTTGTTTTTCCTTAGTTTAGCCAATCTATCATGAAAAGTAAGAGGGGGTAAAGTGCTCTTGTGTTGATTGTACTCTAAATGTAAAGTTTCTTCTTCCGCATGTAGAAAAGGAATAAATAAATCAATCAAATTACGGGAGGCTTCATGAAGTGCTTCTTTAGGAGTTAAACTCCCATTTGTCCATATTTCGAGAAAAAGTATCTCTTGTCTTTCATTCCCATTCCCATAAGAATGAATACTATGATTCGCATTTCGAACAGGCATGAATACAGCATCTATAGGATAACTTCCGTCTTGAAAGTTATTTGGCCTTTTTATACTATATCCGCGATTCCTCTCGATTTGTAATCCAATACACAAATCAATCGGTTCCATCAGTCTAGCTATATGTTGTGTATTATCAACGATTTCCACAGAAGGCGGTGAAATGATGTCTTGAGCAGTTACATATCCAGGACCCCTGGCACAAATAAACGCGCCGCGAGTTCCATACAGATTACTTCTCAATACAATTTCTTTCAAATTCATTAAAATTTCATGTACTGATTCTTGAATACCTACTATGGTAGAATATTCATGGGGTATTTTCTCAGATTTTGCACGTGTGATACATGTTCCTTCTATTTCTCCAAGCAAAGCTCTTCGCATCGCAATGCCTATTGTGTCGGCTTGACCTTTAATAAGTGGAGACAGAATAAAGCGTCCATAACAAAGACGCTTATTGTCTACTCTTGATTCAACACACTTCCACTGCAGTGTCCGAGTAGATACTGTTACTTTCTCTCGAACCATAGTAATATTACTTGATCAGATCATTGAATCATTTATTTCTCTTGAAATCTCTTCAATGTTTATTTCTACACAGTTTATTCCTATACACGTCTTTTTTTAGGAGGTCTACAGCCGTTATGTGGCATAGGAGTTACATCCCGTACGAAACTTAATAGTATACCACTTCTACGAATAGCTCGTAATGCTGCATCTCTTCCGAGACCAGGACCCTTTATCATGACTTCTGCTCGTTGCATACCTTGATCCACTACTGTACGAATAGCATTTCCTGCTGCGGTTTGAGCAGCAAATGGCGTCCCTCTTCTTGTACCCCTGAATCCACAAGTACCGGCCGAGGACCAAGAAACCACCCGACCCCGTACATCTGTAACGGTCACAATGGTATTGTTAAAACTTGCTTGAACATGAATAACTCCCTTTGGTATTCTACGCGCACTCTTACGTGAACCAATACGTCCATTCCTACGTGAACCAATTCTTGGTATAGGTTTTGCCATATTTTATCATCTCATAAATATGAGTAAGAGATATATGGATATATCCATTTCATGTCAAAACATGATTTTTTTTTATTTGTACATCGGGTTCTTTAGAGAATCTCTTTTCGAAAAATTATCCTTGTCTTTGTTTATGTCTCGGGTTGGGACAAATTACTATAATTCGTCCCCGTCTACGGATCAGTCGACATTTTTCGCAAATTTTACGAACAGAAGCCCTTATTTTCATATTTGTTATTCCTTACCTTAACTTAATTAAGAATCTACTTCTTGGAAGAAAATAAGTTTCTTGAAATTTTGAACTTCGAATTGTATCTCCATGAAAAAAGGAATGTTGAAGTTGAAAAACTCCCTAATTATTCGAATCCTTGTTTCGGATTCTATAAATTATACGCCCTTTGGTTGAATCATAACGACTTACTTCAATTTTGACTCTATCTCCTGGTAGTATCCGTATAAAACTACGTCGGATCCTTCCTGAAACATAACCTAGAATCATATTTTCATTATCTAAACGCACCCGGAACATACCGTTGGGAAGTGATTCAGTAATTAAACCTTCATGAATCCATTTTTGTTCTTTCATTCCAGGTAAAACCCCCTTAAAGTATTAATTAATGGAGGAGTAGTGATATTAGACAACCCGCCCTTTCTCTTTTTTTTTTCACAAATAGGAAGTTCCGGATCCAATTCGAATATCAGAAGGATTACCATATATAACACAAAATTTCTCCACCAATTCTTTCTAGGCGAGCCTCTCGGTCTGTCATTATACCTCTAGAAGTAGAAAGAATTACAATCCCCATACCACCTAAAATTCTAGGAATTCGTTGATAGTTAGAATAGATTCGTAGACCAGGTCGACTGATCCGTTTTAAATTTAAAATAGTTCTATATGTTCCTTTCCTATTCCTTCTATGTCGCAGGGTTAAAACCAAAAAATATTTGTTGCTTTCCTGATGTTTCCTCACGTTTTCGATAAAACCTTCCCGTAAAAGTATTTTAACAATGTTTTCGGTGATATTAGTAGATGCTATTCGAACCGTTACTTTTCTATCCATGTCGACATTTCGTATAGAGGTTATTATGTCAGCAATAGTGTCCCTACCCATGATGAACTAAAATTATTGGTGCCTGCTAATTTTGATATAATCAACATGCTCTTTTTTATTTTTTTATTTATGAATTCTATTAAATATTAAATTAAAGGTATATGCGTGAAACACAATCTACTAATTAATCTATTTCATTCGCTTACTATAACTATATCATGGTCTCGTCTTATAATACCTCAGGGGCTAAGGAAACTATTTTAGTAAAATTTAACTGTCTCAATTCCCGGACGATCGCACCAAAAATTCGAGTTCCTTTTGGGTTTCCTTCTTGATCAATAATAACTGCAGCATTGTCATCATATCGTATTATCATACCGTTGTCACGTTTGAGTTCTTTACAGGTACGTACAATTACAGCTCTGATTACTTCTGATCTTTCTAGAGGCATATTTGGTACTACTTCTTTGATCACAGCAACAATAACGTCACCAATATGAGCGTATCGGCGATTACTAGTTCCTATGATTCGAATACACATCAATTCTCGGGCCCCGCTGTTGTCCGCTACATTCAAATGGGTCTGGGGTTGAATCATATCATTTTTTTATTCGATTTTTCAATGCAAAGAACGAAGGAAAAAAAAAGAAATATTGTTTGTCCAAAATCAAAAAAAGAAACCTGCAATTTTTTTTCATCCCAAAGACCTCTTTTTCTTTTATTCCTATCCCGAAATAATGAATTGAGTTCGTATAGGCATTTTGGACGCCGCTATTGAAATAGCTTTTCTAGCTATATTTTCTGCTACTCCGCCCATTTCATAAAGTATTCTACCTGGTTTAACGACAGCTACCCAATATTCGGGGGATCCTTTCCCCGAACCCATACGTGTTTCTGTAGGTCTTACTGTAACTGGTTTGTCTGGAAATATACGTACCCATATTTTTCCACCACGGCGTACGTTTCGTGTCATTGCTCGTCGCCCCGCTTCTATTTGTCTAGATGTGATCCAAGCAGGTTCAAGTGCTTGAAGAGCGTATCTACCGAAACAAATACGATTACCTCGATAAGATATTCCCTTCATTCTTCCTCTATGTTGTTTACGGAATCTGGTTCTTTTGGGGTTATAGTGGATGGGTCTTTTTAAAATTCCATCTCTACTCCAGAACCGGACATGAGAGTTTCTTCTCATCCAGCTCCTCGCGAATGAAATGATTCAAAAAAATTTAGTTAAGATAAAATTCCATTTTTTTGAATAATACACTGAATCGTGGGATTCTTTGATATTTCATCTAATTTTCATCTAATCTATTTCTATTAGAAATTTTTATATCTTGTTTATATATAGCTTTTGGATATATAGCTAAACATATATTTCTAGATAATGTAATTTTTTATTTATAATTTATTTATAATATAATAATATATAAGGCTATAACGAATCTTTATTTTGTTTTGTCTTTATCATATCGGATCGCTCAAAAAATAGAGCAATTCGGTAAAATAAAGCTTTCGCGGGCGAACATTTACTCTTTCAATATCTATTTCAATTGTAAGGTTAGCCCACGATCTTTCAGAACAAATGAATTGATACCTGGTTTGTTCCGCCATCCCACTCAATGAATCATTAGGATTCGTTTTTAATAGAATCTTCTGTATTCACAGGTTTCCGTCGTTCCCATCGCTTCTCAATTAATGGTTAGGTCTGAATTATACAATGGAGCTCCTGTTCTTGAGTCAATCTTCTCAGTCTTTATTGGCTCTAGGCTCTTGATTTTTTTTCTATGAACATATTCATTTAATTCGGGAGGAATTAGTTTGATGCTTTATTACATTGCTTTTTATGAAATGATTCATAGACCTTACATATTATATTGGAATCATATATCATTGGCGTTCTTTTTATCTCTTTCTCTCACCGTTCTTCCATTTATCCACATCATTCTAGATTTCGCTTCCCAAACTCATAATCAGATTGGTTTGGTTTTTTTTTGTGTTTATGCAAAAAAGATTTCAGTTGCTACAATGATATGACCAATATATCATATCTTGACTGGTTGTTTAGATCTAGATAATGTGAAGCGATGAGTTGGTTATTAATTCTGTAATTTTGAGTTCATACTATGTATGGGCCGGTCCATTTTTTGTTTTGA